ATACCAACTAGCCAGCGATGTAGAACGCGCCAGAAAAAAAGCTAGAAAACCGATAAGACAGGGGAAAGCGACGCTAACAGGGTTTCACATGCGCGGGAGGCCCAAGAAACGTATAACTTTTACTAAGCGGAAGGTTGACCGCCCCGAAGATAAGCAGAAGGGTACCCGCATGGGAGAGTTTGCAAAGGAAGTTTTTGACTTTTCTAGCTCTACTACGAAAAATAACGACAAAAATAAAAATAAAAAAGAAATAGGTGCGCTATTTTATCCCCGTATATCGGATTTTCGTCGAAACATAATCACAGGTTCTATGCGTTTTCAAAGGCGTAAAACCGTTGTTGGGAGAAGACTTCAAGTAAGGGCACATTCCCCACTTTTTTTCGACGTGATAGTATTTTATATGCAGCCTCTTTTCGACAAAGTAATATCAAGAGTAATTGAGATTTCCGACCGAATACAAGACATTTTTTTCAAAATAACAGGAATCCAATTGAAAAATAAAAGAAGGTCCCAAAGAGCCGAAGAACTAGAATTTTATAAGAGTTTGGGCGAAGAATTGGAAAAAATAGACTTGAAATACAAACTAGAATGGGAAGAAGAATTGAAAAAAAAACGAGACTTGGAAGACGAAATCATCGAGGAAGACCCCCGACGAGCCGAGGAGAAAGAAAGAGACAGAGTATTAGAGATCTATGATAACGTTTTATTTTGGGAGGATCCATCTATAGCAAGAACTCGTCTTTTACTAGTTCAGTCGAAGATTAGAAAATGGATTCTATTACCTTCATTGATACTAGCTAAAAATATTGTACGTTTATTATTACTCCAAAAGCCCGAGTGGGCCAAGGATATAAGGGATATGAAAAGAGAAGTGCATGTTCTATGCAACGATAATGATATGCCAATCCAACGAGACGATATCTTTTCTAAGGCCTGGGAAAACGAGGATAGGCAATTACATATAATCATAAAAAATCCTTTCCGTCTGAAACCTTGGCACCGATCTAAGAGACAACCTTCTGGTAGGGATCCAATGAAAAAGAAAAACGAAAAAAGAAAACGTTTTTCTTATTTAACGGCTTCGGGAATGGAAACTCATCGTCATTATGGTGCTCCCAACCAACTACTTTCGACTGCTTTTTCTTATTTTTTTGCACCCATTAAAAAAAAAAGCAAAAAAGCAATTCGAAAATGGAGTTTTCTAGTTCTAAAAATGTTCAAAAAAAGAACAAAGTTTCTAAAGGTACTAAAGGTACTACAAGAACTACAAAAAAGGATACAAAGTTTTATTGAAAAAAAAAAAAATTCTATAATCAATAATCAGATTTTTCATAAATCATCCATTCAAATCCGATCTATGGATAGGACAAATTATTCACCGACAGAAAAAGAAAAAAAAGAAAAAAAAGCAGAAAGAGAAAAAAAAATGAAAGAGCTGACTGATAAAATAAGCACAATCAGAAATGAAATAAAAAGAATTACAAAAGACAAGAAACGAACTCGAAAGAAAAATAAAAGAAGAAATGCTCGATTAATCCGTAAACCATATTTATTTATAAAATGGATCGGGGAAAGTATATACACGGATATCTTTTGGGGGATCATTCCATATACCATTAAAAAGATCTATCGATCTATCATTAAGAGTCTTTCTAGGTGGATGCGCATTATCAAACGTTTTCTTAAATTAACAAAAAAAAAGAAAAAGAAAAACACATTTGAGCATATTTCGACTATACAAAAAAAACTTTCACTTTCTCATATTACTCATAAAATGAAGATTCGGAAGAGGCGGAAGAGGCGGGCCAGGGCGCGGGTTTTTTTTAATTTATCCCTCGTGTCGCAGAACTATGTATTTTACAAATTATCACAAAACCAGGCTATTAACTTGTATAAGTTAAGATCTGGCCTTCAATATGACGGAGCATCTTTATTTCTTAAGAATGAAATAAAAGATTCTTTTCGAAGACAAGGAATAATTTCTGCCGAATTAAAGCATAAGAAACTTCAGAATTCTGGAATGAATCGATGGAAAAATTTGTTAAAAAAGAATCAATGGATAAAATGGTTAAAGAGTCATTATCAATACGAATTATCTGAGCGAAAATGGTCGAAATTAGGACCGCAAGAATGGCGAAGTGAAGTCAATCAACATTGTAGGGTTGAAAATCGAAATTTAAGAAAACGAAAACAGAATTCATCTAAACGAGAGAAAAAGGTTTCGTTATTGGAAAACCAAAACTATCATTTGCAAAAAACATATAGATATGAGAAAAGATCATATCAATCGATTTATTATCAAGATAAGAAGGACTCAGATAGTTATGGGTCAGCATTACAAATACATAAACCGAATTTAGTTGATATGGGGGGGAGTAGCCCTATTCAAAATTATATAAGAAAAGATCATTTTATGAAAAATACAGATAGAAAATATTTTGATATGAAAGGTCTTGATCTTTTTGATCTCAAAATTCATAAAGAAATCAAGCCACCCAATCAAAAAAGAAACCTTTTTGATTGGATGGGAATGAATGAAGAAATACGAAATCTTCCGTATTCGATACCTTGGTTTTTCCCACAAATTGGGTTCAAAAAAAACGAAGGATTTAAAAAGAGACCGGTGTTTAGACAAATTCATTCACTTTTAACCATAGGTGAAGAAGATTATACGAAATCAGAGATGCAAATAGCTAGAAAGACAGAAGAAGAAGACGTATACAGCCCAATTGATATTGATAATTTTATTAGGAGTGGGAGAAAAAACCTCAAGAAAATACATTTGAGTTTTCAATTGGACTGGGGGAATACTATAGGAAGTTTCGAATTATGGGAAAAGATGGATGAATTTAAGCCTGACCGTGTACCTAGCTTTGAACGTCTACTTAGCCTTGACTGTGGAAAAAATAACCAAATCGCAAGAAGAGGCGATATGCTTTTCAAGTTGAAGAAGAACGCAGTGGATCCGAATACACTAAATAACATGATGTTGTGGTTGAGTCATTGTGATGGTGTCAAAGGCCTAGAAAACGGAATGTGGAGTCTAGAACCGGGTCGTGTGTCTGTAAAAGATGTAAAAGATAATGTAAAATTGATTATGTATCAAACCATAAAGATTTCTTTGATTCATGCGATTCAACAAAAAAATAAAAGAGACAGAGAAAATATGGATAAGAATCTTTTTAAGGTATCGATTGGACTAATTATGCCAAAAAATAGAAAGAAAAAGAATTATGATTTGCTTGTTCCTGAAAATATTTTATCGTCTAGACGTCGTAGAGAATTGCGAATTCTAAGTTGTTTGAATGCAAGGAATAGTAATGGTGTGGATAAAAATGCAGTATTTTGCAATGGGAACAGGGTAAAAACCTGTGGTCAATTTTTAGATAAAAGCCAAGATCTTGATAGAGATAAAAAGAATTTCATGAAATTCAAATTCTTTTTCTTTCTTTGGCCCAATTATCGATTAGAAGATTTAGCTTGTATGAATCGCTATTGGTTTGATACTAATAATGGTAGTCGTTTCAGTATGTTAAGGATACATATGTATCCACGATTAAATAATGGTAGTCTTATCAGTATGTTAAGGATACATATGTATTCACGATTGAAAATGAATTCATGATACAATTGTGCGCAGCTATTTATCCACCCGATATATATGGTAGGGGATAAATAGCTGCGCACATGCCTTGTCTTACATTCGATTTTTATACATGAATACTAATTCAATGACGTATCAATTAGATCCAGAAATGAATCAATAAGGAAATTCGGATTGATTATTGTGGATACCAGAAAAAAATACCTCCCATTATTATTACTGATCAGTAAAATTCATATTCGTAAAAGAAAAATAGTAAAAATTAATAAAAAAATTGCCACATTATGCAAAAATTTTTAGACATAAAAGAAGAAAAGAAAGGATCTGTTGAATTTCAAATTTTCAGTTTCACCAATACGATAGGAAGGCTTAGTTTACATTTGAAATTGCACAAAAAAGACTATTCATCTGAGAGAGGTTTACGAAAAATTTTAGGAAAACGTCAACGTTTACTAGCTTATTTGTCTAAAAAAAATAGAGCCCGTTATAAAGACTTAATAAGTCAATTGAATATTCGAGATATAACAAAAAGTAAAATTTAATTTAAAAACTGATTAAAAATCAGTTTTGGTGATTTATTAAGTCTTATTTTATGAATTCATAGAAGGAAGAAGGAATACGGAAAAACTTATGAATGTACCTGCTACAAGAAAAGATCTCATGATAGTTAATATGGGCCCTCATCACCCATCAATGCATGGCGTTCTTCGACTCATCGTTACTTTAGATGGTGAAGATGTTATTGATTGTGAACCAATTTTAGGTTATTTGCATCGAGGGATGGAAAAAATTGCGGAAAACCGAACGATTATACAGTATCTACCTTATGTAACACGTTGGGATTATTTAGCTACTATGTTTACAGAAGCAATAACTGTAAATGGACCAGAACAATTAGGAAATATTCAAGTACCGAAAAGAGCTAGTTATATTAGAGTTATTATGCTGGAGTTGAGTCGTATAGCTTCTCATTTGTTATGGCTTGGACCTTTTATGGCAGATATTGGTGCACAAACCCCTTTCTTTTATATTTTCAGAGAACGAGAATTAATATATGATCTATTCGAAGCTGCTACGGGTATGAGAATGATGCATAATTATTTTCGTATCGGAGGCGTAGCTTCTGATCTACCTTATGGTTGGATAGATAAATGTTTGGATTTCTGTGAATATTTTTTAACAGGATTTGCGGAATATCAAAAACTTATTACACGAAATCCCATTTTTTTAGAACGAGTTGAAGGAGTGGGCATTATTTGCGAGGAAGCAGCAATAAATTGGGGTTTGTCAGGACCAATGTTAAGGGCTTCCGGAATAGAATGGGATCTTCGTAAAATTGACCATTATGAATGTTATGATGAATTTGATTGGGAAATTCAATGGCAGAAAGAAGGAGATTCACTAGCTCGTTATTTAATCCGAATTGGTGAAATGGCAGAATCCGTAAAAATTATTCAACAAGCTCTGGAAGGAATTCCGGGGGGACCTTATGAGAATTTAGAAATCCGACGCCTTAATAAAGTAAGAGATATTGAATGGAATGATTTTGAATATCGATTTATTAGTAAAAAGGCATCTCCTACTTTTGAACTATCTAAACAAGAACTTTATGTAAGAGTCGAAGCTCCAAAAGGCGAACTGGGAATTTACTTGATAGGAGATCAAAGTGCTTTTCCATGGAGATGGAAAATTCGTCCACCGGGTTTTATCAATTTGCAAATTCTTCCTCAGTTAGTTAAAAGAATGAAATTGGCTGATATTATGACAATACTAGGTAGCATAGATATCATTATGGGAGAAGTTGATCGTTGAAATGAGAATTGAAACACCAGAAGTACAAGCTATTAATTCTTTTTCGAAATTAGAATCTGTAAAAGAAGTCTATGACACCCTATGGATTTTTCTACCTATTTTGATTCTTGTAGTTGGAATCACAATATGTGTACTAGTAATTGTTTGGTTAGAAAGAAAAATATCCGCAAGTATACAACAGCGTATCGGACCGGAATATGCGGGTCCCCTGGGTATTCTTCAAGCTCTAGCCGACGGAACAAAACTACTTTTCAAAGAGAACCTTCTTCCATCACGAGGAGATGGGAGTTTATTCAGCATCGGCCCTTCCATAGCAGTTATATCAATTCTATTAAGTTATTCAGTAATTCCTTTTGGTTATCGACTTATTCTCGTTGATCTTAGTATTGGGGTTTTTTTATGGATCGCAATTTCAAGTATTGCTCCTATTGGACTTCTTATGTCAGGATATGGATCAAATAATAAATACTCCTTTTTAGGTGGTTTACGGGCTGCTGCCCAATCTATTAGTTATGAAATACCATTAACTCTATGTGTATTATCAATATCTCTACGTGTGATTCGTTGAGACAGCCAAATTTCCTTATTTCTTAAGAATGAACTTAACTAAGATAACTTTTTCATCATTTGGATTGATGAACTAAACTAGATAAACCAGATAGTTAAATGAGTGAAAGAAAACAGCTTGCAAATTGGCAGTAAAAAAATTGAGTCTCATTTCCTATGTACGGGGATTAAAGTAAATCGAAGCAGGAAAAACTGTTTACCCCAAGAACTGGTCGATTAGTCATTATGTCTTGAAGCGGGAGAAAAAGATCTATGCCTTGGAATTCTTGCTAGCCTTTGGTTGTATTCATCCATAACATGAATACCGTATAGATTGAGATTAAGCAAAACTAAGTGGATGATTAGAAACACGAAGGTATACAAAGGATTCGTAATAGAGACTATTTACGTTATGGGAAGTTTCTCATAAAAAAAAATAAAAGAAATACTAATTGGGGCCTAAAATTAGTAGAAATGATCAAGTAGTACTCCCCAGAATTCCGATCCAAAATATATTCCTATCCACGGATTAAGTAAATGACTATCAGGAACGAAGTAATCCTTTATGAAATATTACTATACTAAAAAATAAATTTTATTCTTATTCATTTTTTCGGGTCTCGAGCCATATTAAAAAGGTATTTATGAAAAAAAATTTCATTTTTCGTAAAAAAAATGAATTAAAATAAAAGTGTAAAGGATAAGATAAATTCAGAAGCGCGTTTTATCTAGTATAGCAGACAGAATTCCATTGGTTTAATTCGGTACCTTTCTATTTTTTTAGTCGATTGATGACATATCAAGATTAAAAAAATAGAATCAGTCCGTAGATTTATTTGTGACTCCTGAGGAGCCATATGAGGTGAAAATCTCATGTATGGTTCTGTAATAGCGATGATAATAGCGATCTTATCACCGACTAGAATTATCTAATAGCTCAAGTACAGTTGATATAGTTGAGGCACAGTCAAAATATGGGTTTTTAGGGTGGAATTTATGGCGTCAACCTATAGGATTTCTTGTTTTTTTAATTTCTTCTCTAGCCGAATGTGAGAGATTACCTTTTGATTTACCAGAAGCAGAAGAAGAATTAGTAGCAGGATATCAAACAGAATATTCAGGTATAAAATTTGGTTTATTTTATGTTGCTTCCTATCTAAATCTCCTAGTTTCTTCATTATTTATAACAGTTCTTTACTTGGGCGGGTGGAATTTATCTATTCCGTTCCTTCAGGTTTTTGAACTAAATGATAGGGACGGAGTCTTTGGAACAACAATTGGTATTTTCATTACACTAGCAAAAACTTTTTTTTTCTTGTTCATTGCAATCACAACAAGATGGACTTTACCTAGGATGAGAATGGACCAACTATTAAATCTTGGATGGAAATTTCTTTTACCTATTTCTTTAGGTAATTTATTATTAACAACTTCTTCTCAACTCCTTTCACTATAAGCAAAATAGGAAATTTTTCTATTCTCTATTAACTCGATTGATAACTTATCCAAAACAAGAGAAAGAAACAAATATACTGAAAATTGATATCAATATATTAGGATATGTTCCCTATGGTAACTGGGTTTTTGAATTATGGTCAACAAACAGTACGAGTGGCAAGGTACATTGGGCAAGGTTTTTTGATTACTTTATCTCATGCCAATCGTTTACCTGTAACTATTCAATACCCTTATGAAAAATTAATAACATCAGAACGTTTTCGTGGTCGAATCCACTTTGAGTTTGATAAATGCATTGCCTGTGAAGTATGTGTTCGAGTATGCCCTATCGAGCTACCCGTTATAGATTGGAAACTCGAAACAGATATTCGAAAGAAACGATTGCTTAATTACAGTATTGATTTTGGAATCTGTATATTTTGTGGTAATTGTGTTGAATATTGTCCAACAAATTGTTTATCAATGACTGAAGAATATGAGCTTTCTACATATGATCGTCATCAATTAAATTATAATCAAATTGCTTTGGGTCGTTTACCACGAGCAGTAATTGATGATTACACAATTCAAACCATTTTGAATTTGCCTCAATTCAATAAAAAAAAATTCTTGATTAAAGAATGTAATGATTTCAAATAGTTTCAAACTAGTCTTGAATGGTATTAGGACAATAACAATACCCACAGCAAATCGCACCCATATCCACTTAACTTAAACAATTAAGAACGTATCCTAAATAGAAATAGAGCAACTTAAATTGTTTTCTTGGTCAGGTCAATAAGATCATGAAAGAGTCCTATTTTTTATTTCTTTTTTCTAGAATGGATTTAGCTGGACCAATACATGATTTTCTTTTAGTCTTTCTGGGATCAGGTCTTATATTAGGGAGTCTAGGAGTTATATTTTTTACCAATCCAAATTTTTCGGCCTTTTCATTGGGATTGGTTCTTGTTTGTATATCTTTATTCTATATTCTAGCAAACTCTCAGTTTGTAGCTTCTGCACAACTCCTTATTTACGTGGGAGCTATAAATGTTTTAATCCTATTTGCTGTAATGTTCATCAATGATTCAGAATATGAAAACGCTTTTAAGCTTTGGACTATTGGGGACGGGATTACTTCGTTAATTTGTACTAGTCTTTTTGTTTTATTAAGTACTACTATTCTAAATACGTCATGGTACGGAATTATTTGGACTACAAGATCAAATCAAATTATAGAAAAAGATTTGATAAATAATAGTCAACAAATTGGAATTCATTTATCAACCGATTTTTTTCTTCCATTTGAACTCATGTCGATAATTCTTTTAGTTGCTTTGATAGGTGCAATTGCTGTAGCCCGTCAATAAACTAAGAAATTTTGGAGAGTATTACTCCAAATCAAACGTTATTATATTTCTATTCCATTTCGAAAATGGAAATCTGTCTATTACTAAGATATTTCTTTTGTTCTGTATTTGTTATATCCTAGTAAATAAAAAAATTTCATTATTGGTCATATTGAAATAAGAAATAAACGGAATCGAGATTGATAAGGAGTTGTTCAATGATGCTTGAACATGTACTTGTTTTGAGTGCCTTTTTATTTTCTATCGGTGTCTATGGATTAATCACAAGCCGAAATTTGGTTAGAGCTCTTATGTGTCTGGAACTTATATTGAATGCAGTTAATCTGAATTTTGTAACATTTTCGGATTTTTTTGATAGTCGACAATTAAAAGGAAACATTTACTCCATTTTTGTTATAGCTATTGCAGCCGCTGAAGCAGCTATTGGACCAGCTATTCTTTCGTCAATTTATCGTAACAGAAAATCAACTCGTATTAATAAATTGACTTTGTTGAATAAGTAGTATTTTATTATACTTATAGAAATTTGAATAGTTATCAATATTAGTAGGTATTTTATGTAACGTATCATCATGCTTCAAAAATGTAAGAATCCAAGTATTTTTGGCCTCCTTTCTAAACCGAACCAGAATATAGAAAAAGTTGCTTCCAAAATTCTGGTAAATTATCGATTCATCTGGTCTATAAATCTATAAATTTTTAGTTAAGTCATTTATACTAGATCGAAATTTCATGAAATTCAAAAAAATTTATAGATCCAATGTCACACTCCGTAAAGATTTATGATACATGTATAGGGTGTACTCAATGTGTCCGAGCCTGCCCCACAGATGTTTTAGAAATGATACCTTGGGACGGATGTAAAGCTAAGCAAATAGCTTCTGCTCCAAGAACAGAGGACTGTGTTGGTTGTAAGAGATGTGAATCCGCTTGTCCAACCGATTTTTTGAGTGTTCGAGTATATTTATGGCATGAAACAACTCGCAGCATGGGTCTAGCTTATTGATATGTTCTAGAAAACTTCACTTGAATCCATTTCATTTTTGTTTACCGACAAAAACCCGCACTCGATATATCGATTATTTGATTCTTATTCGAGTACGGGTTTTTTGGTCCAAATGTATCTTGTCTTTACCACGAATTTTGTTCCTTGGTTAACATTAATTGTAGTTTTTCCTATATTTGCCGGTTCTTTAATTTTCTTTCTCCCTCATAGGGGGAATAAGGTAATTAGATGGTATACAATATTTATATGTATTTTGGAATTTCTGCTAACAACCTATGTATTCTGTTATAATTTTCAACCAGACGACCCTTTAATCCAACTGGCAGAAGATTATAAATGGATTAGTTTTTTTGATTTTCACTGGAGATTAGGAATAGATGGGATTTCTATAGGACCTATTTTACTAACGGTATTCATCACAACTTTAGCTACTTTAGCGGCTTGGCCAGTTACTCGATATTCTCGATTATTCAATTTCTTAATGTTAGCAATGTACAGCGGTCAACTAGCATTATTTTCTTCTCGCGACCTTTTACTTTTTTTTCTAATGTGGGAATTAGAATTAATTCCCGTTTATCTACTTTTATCCATATGGGGAGGAAAAAAACGTCTCTACTCAGCTACAAAGTTTATTTTGTACACTGCAGGGGGTTCCCTTTTTCTGTTAATAGGAGTTCTTGGTATTGGTTTATATGGTTCTTATGAACCAACATTAAATTTTGAAACGTTAGTTAATCAATCGTATCCTGTGGGATTAGAAATAATTTTTTATATTGGATTTCTTATTGCTTTTGCTGTTAAATTACCGATTATACCCCTCCATACATGGTTACCCGATACTCATGGAGAAGCCCATTACAGTACTTGTATGCTTCTAGCTGGAATCCTATTAAAAATGGGAGCATATGGATTGGTTCGGATCAATATGGAATTATTACCTCACGCCCATTCTTTATTTTCTCCTTGGTTGATGATAGTAGGTACGATCCAAATAATTTATGCAGCTTCAGCATCTCTGGGTCAACGCAATTTAAAAAAAAGAATAGCATATTCTTCTGTATCTCATATGGGTTTCATAATAATAGGAATTAGCTCGATAACCGATATGGGATTCAACGGAGCTCTTTTACAAATAATTTCGCATGGATTTATTGGTGCTGCGCTTTTTTTTGTAGCAGGAACGAGTTATGATAGAATACGTCTTGTTTATCTTAACGAAATGGGCGGAATAGCTATTTCAATGCCAAAAATATTCGCACTCTTTAGTAGTTTTTCGATGGCGTCCCTTGCATTACCGGGCATGAGTGGTTTTATTGCAGAATTAATGGTATTCGTTGGAATAATTACCAGCCAAAAAATTTTATTCATGTTAAAAATTCTAATTTCTTTTGGAATGGCAATTGGAATAATATTAACTCCTATTTATTTATTATCTATGTTACGACAAATGTTCTATGGATACAAATTTTTTAATCGGCAAAACTCTTATTTTTTGGATTCTGGACCGCGAGAGTTATTTGTTTTAATTGCTATCGTTTTACCAATAGTAGGTATTGGTATTTACCCAGATTTTCTTCTCTCACTATCAGTTGAGAAGGCGGAAGTTATTCTAGGTAATTTTTTTTATAGATAGTTTTATTTCACATAATTTTTTTGACGTTTACGTCAAAAAAAGTGAATTGGAAACCGTTCTAAAAGGATATTTTACGTTTGTGAGAACCGAACCATTTGAATCACTACTTGATTCAAATAGTGATTCAAATGGTTCTTGACGAGGTTTTTTCTATATGTATGTTTCGAACTGTGGCTGTATTCATCAGGTTATTAGGTTCTTTCATCAATTCATTAAATTACATTTAGGTCTTTGGTAATGTAAATGAACCATAACTATGTAAACCTATTCCTAATATATTGACCCCAAAATAGCATATCCAAATTAGAAGAAAGCCTATAGAAGCCACAAGTGCAGAGTTTTCAAAGTTAAAATTGGTATTTGTTCTAATATGTAAATAAATAGAGAATATGATCCAAGTGATAAATGCCCACGTTTCCTTTGGGTCCCAATTCCAATATGATCCCCATGCTTCATTAGCCCATACTGCTCCCGAAAGGATACCTATCGTTAAAAAGATAAATCCTAGACTAATAACTCGATAACTCCAACGGTCTAGTTGTTGAACCAATTGGGACCTGTAATAATTTGTAAGAGACAAAGAATAAGTGTTTTGTAAAATATGGCTTTTTTCATTCATGTATTGGATCTCTCCGAAGAGTACAGATTCATTTACGAAATCTTTGATTTTACCAAAAATACGGATTTTTTTTTGAAAGGTGATAACGAGAAGCGCTACCGATAATAATGATCCACATAAAAGTGCTGCATAAGCTAATACCATCATACTTACATGCATCATTAACCACTGGGATTGCAAAGCGGGTACTAATATTGTGGATTGTTGCATTTCAGTTAAGAGGCCTGAAGTAGCAAACACTTGAGTCAAAATAGCACTTGGTGCCGTTATTGCACGGAAAATTTTTTTATGCTTTTTAAAAAAAGGAATCATATGAATAATGTAGAAAGTCCATGAAAGGAAGATTAATGATTCATATAAATTACTTAATGGGAAATGCCCTGAAAAAATCCAGCGAGTGACTAATAATCCTGTTAGACAGAAAAACGTAATTATCATGCCTTTTTCTAAGGAATCATATAGTTCTATTATTTCATTCAGTATGAAAGTTATCAAAAGAACTGCAATTACAATTGAAACGGTCGAAAAAGAAATATGATGGAAAAGATGCTCTAAAATAGAAAATAGCATAACCATACCATAAATATATATAAAAGTCCTTCGATCAAAAATGACCAAATGAAAATGATGAATTCATTTGCATTATCGGACTATTTGATTCTTTATCGGACTATTTGATTCTTTTAAAAATTTGAAGGTTCCGTGCCGCCACTCGGACTCGAACCGAGATGCACAAGCACTGCTTCCTAAGAGCAGCGTGTCTACCAATTTCACCATGGCGGCTTGTTTCAAATAATAATATCCTATTTTTATTCAATCGTCGAGAGTGACGCAGTTGACAATAGTCTAATTAGATTTTCGGAAGAAAAAATGATTGAAATTGGAACATCTAATGATAAGTTTTAGTAGAATTTTTGGGGTGTGAGTTTTTTCAACTTGTCAATATATTTTCGCGTAGTTTCTACTTTTTTATTGAACTCCTAGAGTTCTGGATTCTATCCATGGATAGAACTCAAAATGTTCTTTCTTATCGTGATTTCATAATAACTCATTCTTTAACTGAAACTTATTTAAATCATAAAATCCTTTTATCTTATCGATAAAAAGAAACACAAAATGGCTTTTTTTCATTAAAAAAAAAAGATCTATCTAATATATAATCCTTCAGAAAAAAAAATGACTAAATAAAAAAGTAAAAGTTTTAGTTTTAAATTGAAAAAATAAATTTAATTTAAGGACCTTTTTTTTATTTTTTAGATTTGCTTTTTAATCGCTATAAAAAATCTTTACGATTTTTAAAAGTTAAAATAGGTTGATGGGGAAAATAGAAATCCCCATCCCAGAACAGATAAAATATACTAAAAAGAAGGGTGGCTAAATTGTCAAACAACAAAGTACCGATTAGAATTGCGAATCTAGATTCGGATATAGATATCTATATATGATTTTTTATTCTACATATCAGAAGACAGAAGCAAATTAGATTTCATGTTGATCTATTGGTGAATTCAAATAACTAATTCTATATTTAGATCATTTTTTATTATAAAAATTTTTTGTAGAAGTTAGATCGATTCATATTAATCCTGTATTTTATTTTTTTCGTACAAAAAAACTTTTTGACTTTCCGGTCGAGAGAGATTTCGCTAATGAAAAAGCTTTTAATGCTGCCGAAAAGCCCTTTCTTTTCCAAACATTTTTACGAATACGTTTTTTGGAAATTGACGTACGCTTTTTTGGAACTGCCATTCAAAAATGAATAAGTTATTCGTTGTTATAGTTGGATGTGAAAGACATCTATTGTTCAAAGGAATATTTCTTTCCTATCTATTATTTCGATATTATTTCGTTATTATTATTATTTAGTTTATTAGTTTAGTAGTTTTATTTTTATACTTTTTACTTTACCTAATATTAATAGGAAACATAATATATATATTCCAATGAGAAAAGTCTTTTTTTTCAATTTCTATGTATAGAATCCGGTGTACCGTAAAAAGGGTTTGAATGAAAAAATAGGGCATCAAAATTATTACGTATATTTCTTTCTATTTTTCTATATGATATTTTCTTTTTAAGGACTTTTTTAACTTACTTTTTCAAAAATTGATTGAAATGGTACTTCTTTTTTAGGAAAGTATACATGATTTGAACGTTTGTCTAATTTTAATTTTATGTTATGGAAAGTGGAAAGAAAAGTGTTAAGTAATATGAAAAATATATATATATACTTTATTTAAATATAAGACGATCAATCAAAAAGTTTGTTAGAGAAAAAATGAATGATTTCGAATAAACTAATTTTCATAATTCCGAGTTTTTCCATCAAATTTGTGGATTTTTTTATTCCTATCAGTAGCAGAGTTTTTTATTTGGTTTATATTTTTCTATCTATGAGTTTTTTAAAATAAAAAAAAGTTGTTCTATCTATTTATAGCCTTATTTATTTAATAATCAAGTATTTACGTTCAATAAAAATGACTCGGTAAGTTGACCAATTAGAACTTCTTTAGTTGAATACTAAGAAAATGCTTGTTCGAAAAAATTTAAATATAAAATTATGGTTAACTTAATTGCATATCTTAATTTTTTTATTGAATTGACCTTTTTTGAGGAAAGAGGTCAGAGCCGACGAATCAAAAACAATTAATCAAAACTTTTTATGGAACATATATACCAATATGCATGGATCATACCTTTTATTCCGCTTACAGTTCCTTTGTTATTAGGAGTATCGCTGCTCCTTTTTCCAACGACAACAAATAAACTTCGGCGTATGTGGGCTTTTCCTAGTATTTCGTTGTTAAGTATAGTTATGATTTTTTCAACGAAACTTTCTATTGAGCAAATAAATAGCAGTTCGATCTATCAATATATATGGTCTTGGACCGTCAATAATGATTTTTCTTTTGAGTTTGGTTATTTGGTCGATCCACTTACTTCTATTATGTCAATGTTAATCACTACTGTTGGGATTTTAGTTTTTATTTATAGTGATAATTACATGTCTCATGATCAAGGCTATTTGCGATTTTTTGCTTATCTGAGTTTTTTTAATACTTCGATGTTGTGTTTAGTTACTAGTTCGAATTTAATACAAATTTTTATTTTTTGGGAATTAGTTGGAATGTGTTCCTATTTATTAATAGGTTTTTGGTTCACACGACCTCTTGCAGCAAATGCTTGTCAAAAAGCGTTTGTGACTAATCGTGTAGGGGATTTTGGTTTATTATTAGGAATTTTAGGTCTTTATTGGATAACAGGCAGTTTCGAATTTCGAGATTTATTTCAAATATTTACTACGTCAATTTCTAATAATGAAGTCTATTCCTTTTTTGGAATTGTATGCACTTTTTTAGTTTTTGCCGGTGCAATTGCAAAATCTGCACAATTTCCCCTTCATGTATGGTTACCTGATGCTATGGAGGGGCCCACTCCTATTTCGGCTCTTATACATGCCGCTACTATGGTCGCAGCGGGGATTTTTCTTGTCGCTCGTCTTTTTCCTCTTTTGATAGTAATCCCTTCCATAATGCAGTTTATAGCTTTAATCGGTATAATAACAGTACTATTAGGAGCTTCCTTAGCTCTTGCTCAAACAGATATTAAAAGAGGTTTAGCTTATTCTACAATGTCTCAATTGGGTTATATGATGTTAGCTCTGGGTATGGGTTCTTATCGAGCTGCTTTGTTTCATTTGATTACTCATGCTTATTCAAAAGCATTATTGTTTTTAGGATCGGGCTCCGTTATTCATTCGATGGAAACTATTGTTGGCTATTCTCCATATAAAAGTCAAAATATGGTTTTTATGGGCGGATTAAGAAAGCATGTACCTATTACAAAAACTTCTTTTTTAATAGGCACCCTTTCCCTTTGTGGTATTCCCCCTTTTGCTTGTTTTTGGTCTAAAGATGAAATTCTTAATGATAGTTGGTTGTATTCACCACTTTTCGCAACTATCGCCTGTTCTGTCGCAGGATTAACTGCATTTTACATGTTTCGCATCTATTTACTTACGTTTGAAGGTCATTTAAACGTTCATTTTCAGAAATATAGTGGAGAAAAAAGCAATTCTTTCTATTCAATATCTTTATGGGGTCACGAAAGACTGAAACCAATCAATCCCAATCTTTCTTTAGTAACTTTATTACCAACGAAAAAAAAGAAAAAGCTTAAGTATACAAATGTAAGAAAAAAGATAGGATCATTTATTAGTATTAAGAGTTTTGACAATAAAAAAAAAATTGCGTATCCTCATGAATCGGAAAATACTATGTTATTTTCTCTACTTGTATTGATTTTTTTTACTTTGTTTATTGGATTCATAGGGTTTCCTTTTAATCAAGAAGGTATATATTTGGATATTTTATCAAAATGGTTAACTCCATCTATAAATCTTTTACATCCAAATTTGGATAATATGAATTCTGGTGATTGGATTGAATTTTTCACAAATGCAATCCTTTCAGTTAGTATAGCTTCTTTTGGAATAGTTCTAGCGTCCTTTTTTTATAAACCCATTTATTCATCCTTACAAAATTTTGACTTACTAAATTTAATTGATAAAAGACATTCAAAGAAAAATTTTTCGGACAAAATAAAAAATGTTATATATGATTGGTCCTATTATCGTGGTTACATTGATGCTTTTTATGCAAGATACATAATTCGAAGTATAAGAGGATTGGCTGAGCTAGTTTATTTTTTTGACAGACGAATAATTGATGGAATTCCAAATGGATTTGGTCTTACTAGTTTTTTTATAGGAGAAGGTATGAAGTATGGTAGTGGGGGTCGCATCTCTTCTTATCTTTTTTTGTATTTATTCTCTGTGGCAATTTTTTTATTAATTTTTACTATTTTTCTTTTACGAATATGAATTTTACTGATCAGTAATAATAATGGGAGGTATTTTTTTCTGGTATCCACAATAATCAATCCGAATTTCCTTATTGATTCATTTCTGGATCTAATTGATACGTCATTGAATTAGTATTCATGTATAAAAATCGAATGTAAGACAAGGCATGTGCGCAGCTATTTATCCCCTACCATATATATCGGGTGGATAAATAGCTGCGCACAATTGTATCATGAATTCATTTTCAATCGTGAATACATATGTATCCTTAACATACTGATAAGACTACCATTATTTAATCGTGGATACATATGTATCCTTAACATACTGAAACGACTACCATTATTAGTATCAAACCAATAGCGATTCATACAAGCTAAATCTTCTAATCGATAATTGGGCCAAAGAAAGAAAAAGAATTTGAATTTCATGAAATTCTTTTTATCTCTATCAAGATCTTGGCTTTTATCTAAAAATTGACCACAGGTTTTTACCCTGTTCCCATTGCAAAATACTGCATTTTTATCCACACCATTACTATTCCTTGCATTCAAACAACTTAGAATTCGCAATTCTCTACGACGTCTAGACGATAAAATATTTTCAGGAACAAGCAAATCATAATTCTTTTTCTTTCTATTTTTTGGCATAATTAGTCCAATCGATACCTTAAAAAGATTCTTATCCATATTTTCTCTGTCTCTTTTATTTTTTTGTTGAATCGCATGAATCAAAGAAATCTTTATGGTTTGATACATAATCAATTTTACATTATCTTTTACATCTTTTACAGACACACGACCCGGTTCTAGACTCCACATTCCGTTTTCTAGGCCTTTGACACCATCACAATGACTCAACCACAACATCATGTTATTTAGTGTATTCGGATCCACTGCGTTCTTCTTCAACTTGAAAAGCATATCGCCTCTTCTTGCGATTTGGTTATTTTTTCCACAGTCAAGGCTAAGTAGACGTTCAAAGCTAGGTACACGGTCAGGCTTAAATTCATCCATCTTTTCCCATAATTCGAAACTTCCTATAGTATTCCCCCAGTCCAATTGAAAACTCAAATGTATTTTCTTGAGGTTTTTTCTCCCACTCCTAATAAAATTATCAATATCAATTGGGCTGTATACGTCTTCTTCTTCTGTCTTTCTAGCTATTTGCATCTCTGATTTCGTATAATCTTCTTCACCTATGGTTAAAAGTGAATGAATTTGTCTAAACACCGGTCTCTTTTTAAATCCTTCGTTTTTTTTGAACCCAATTTGTGGGAAAAACCAAGGTATCGAATACGGAAGATTTCGTATTTCTTCATTCATTCCCATCCAATCAAAAAGGTTTCTTTTTTGATTGGGTGGCTTGATTTCTTTATGAATTTTGAGATCAAAAAGATCAAGACCTTTCATATCAAAATATTTTCTATCTGTATTTTTCATAAAATGATCTTTTCTTATATAATTTTGAATAGGGCTACTCCCCCCCATATCAACTAAATTCGGTTTATGTATTTGTAATGCTGACCCATAACTATCTGAGTCCTTCTTATCTTGATAATAAATCGATTGATATGATCTTTTCTCATATCTATATGTTTTTTGCAAATGATAGTTTTGGTTTTCCAATAACGAAACCTTTTTCTCTCGTTTAGATGAATTCTGTTTTCGTTTTCTTAAATTTCGATTTTCAACCCTACAATGTTGATTGACTTCACTTCGCCATTCTTGCGGTCCTAATTTCGACCATTTTCGCTCAGATAATTCGTATTGATAATGACTCTTTAACCATTTTATCCATTGATTCTTTTTTAACAAATTTTTCCATCGATTCATTCCAGAATTCTGAAGTTTCTTATGCTTTAATTCGGCAGAAATTATTCCTTGTCTTCGAAAAGAATCTTTTATTTCATTCTTAAGAAATAAAGATGCTCCGTCATATTGAAGGCCAGATCTTAACTTATACAAGTTAATAGCCTGGTTTTGTGATAATTTGTAAAATACATAGTTCTGCGACACGAGGGATAAATTAAAAAAAACCCGCGCCCTGGCCCGCCTCTTCCGCCTCTTCCGAATCTTCATTTTATGAGTAATATGAGAAAGTGAAAGTTTTTTTTGTATAGTCGAAATATGCTCAAATGTGTTTTTCTTTTTCTTTTTTTTTGTTAATTTAAGAAAACGTTTGATAATGCGCATCCACCTAGAAAGACTCTTAATGATAGATCGATAGATCTTTTTAATGGTATATGGAATGATCCCCCAAAAGATATCCGTGTATATACTTTCCCCGATCCATTTTATAAATAAATATGGTTTACGGATTAATCGAGCATTTCTTCTTTTATTTTTCTTTCGAGTTCGTTTCTTGTCTTTTGTAATTCTTTTTATTTCATTTCTGATTGTGCTTATTTTATCAGTCAGCTCTTTCATTTTTTTTTCTCTTTCTGCTTTTTTTTCTTTTTTTTCTTTTTCTGTCGGTGAATAATTTGTCCTATCCATAGATCGGATTTGAATGGATGATTTATGAAAAATCTGATTATTGATTATAGAATTTTTTTTTTTTTCAATAAAACTTTGTATCCTTTTTTGTAGTTCTTGTAGTACCTTTAGTACCTTTAGAAACTTTGTTCTTTTTTTGAACATTTTTAGAACTAGAAAACTCCATTTTCGAATTGCTTTTTTGCTTTTTTTTTTAATGGGTGCAAAAAAATAAGAAAAAGCAGTCGAAAGTAGTTGGTTGGGAGCACCATAATGACGATGAGTTTCCATTCCCGAAGCCGTTAAATAAGAAAAACGTTTTCTTTTTTCGTTTTTCTTTTTCATTGGATCCCTACCAGAAGGTTGTCTCTTAGATCGGTGCCAAGGTTTCAGACGGAAAGGATTTTTTATGATTATATGTAATTGCCTATCCTCGTTTTCCCAGGCCTTAGAAAAGATATCGTCTCGTTGGATTGGCATATCATTATCGTTGCATAGAACATGCACTTCTCTTTTCATATCCCTTATATCCTTGGCCCACTCGGGCTTTTGGAGTAATAATAAACGTACAATATTTTTAGCTAGTATCAATGAAGGTAATAGAATCCATTTTCTAATCTTCGACTGAACTAGTAAAAGACGAGTTCTTGCTATAGATGGATCCTCCCAAAATAAAACGTTATCATAGATCTCTAATACTCTGTCTCTTTCTTTCTCCTCGGCTCGTCGGGGGTCTTCCTCGATGATTTCGTCTTCCAAGTCTCGTTTTTTTTTCAATTCTTCTTCCCATTCTAGTTTGTATTTCAAGTCTATTTTTTCCAATTCTTCGCCCAAACTCTTATAAAATTCTAGTTCTTCGGCTCTTTGGGACCTTCTTTTATTTTTCAATTGGATTCCTGTTATTTTGAAAAAAATGTCTTGTATTCGGTCGGAAATCTCAATTACTCTTGATATTACTTTGTCGAAAAGAGGCTGCATATAAAATACTATCACGTCGAAAAAAAGTGGGGAATGTGCCCTTACTTGAAGTCTTCTCCCAACAACGGTTTTACGCCTTTGAAAACGCATAGAACCTGTGATTATGTTTCGACGAAAATCCGATATACGGGGATAAAATAGCGCACCTATTTCTTTTTTATTTTTATTTTTGTCGTTATTTTTCGTAGTAGAGCTAGAAAAGTCAAAAACTTCCTTTGCAAACTCTCCCATGCGGGTACCCTTCTGCTTATCTTCGGGGCGGTCAACCTTCCGCTTAGTAAAAGTTATACGTTTCTTGGGCCTCCCGCGCATGTGAAACCCTGTTAGCGTCGCTTTCCCCTGTCTTATCGGTTTTCTAGCTTTTTTTCTGGCGCGTTCTACATCGCTGGCTAGTTGGTATGGCCATCGGGGAACCTCTTTACGAATTTTTTTTATTCCAGTAGTTTTTTCCTGGAAAAGAAGGATCCTATAAACTTTATTTTGTTTATTTCGAATGGAAGGTAAAAAAGATTGATTAATTATTCCACGATAGGATCCGTTTAAGAAAGGATCATATATTTTAGGCAAGTATTCTTTTTTCGTTTTATTATTGCATAATCGAATCTTTTTTTCGAGTACATCCAGATGAGGAGATCCTATGTCTAGGGCTTCAATTCTATCTGTAAACTCGTTCCTTAGGCTGCATAATTTTTTTTCATTGGTATGAATCCAATAATCAAAATGATGCAGTTCATCGCAGACGAATTTATCCAATTCATCACAGACGAAATTATCTTTTGAAAAGAAAGATAAATACATCTTGTGCTCTAGCATTTCCATAAAGTTCGCTAAATGGGATGGATATGTAAACGAAACTCTTAGGTGTCCATTCTCCTGGCCTGAAAAAAAAAAATGTTGTGACATTTCATTCCTTACAGGGTTTTCGAATTTCTTATTTTTTATATATCGCAATGGACGAGCCCATCGTTTATAGTTGAAAAGAAGAAACAAAGGGTGCCAACGGTGATGAAAATGATCAGAACCTTCTTCGGTGAATATGTCTTGTTCCAGTTTAGTCCCCCTCGTTTCGACAATTGTTTCTCTTCTCCCCTTTCTTGGGGTTTCGACGATCATTTTCCTAGTAAAAAAGGCTGACGGCGCTCTGCCTAAAGAGTAGATACAAATAATAAATAAGATAATAGTAAAGGTTCGATGCATAGACTTTTGCAATTGGAACATAAGGTACCGAAATTCTGACACAAGGTACTTCAAATCTGACACAAGGTACCTACTAGGTCTTAATCGACTAAGTAGTACATTAATGGATTTCATGAACTTATTAGATCTAAATCGAAGAAGTAGTATATAAAGTTGCTTATTAGATCTAACTCGAATAATTAGTTGATTAAGGTACTTATTAGATCTTAATCGACTAAGTAGTACATTAAGGTCACTAAGTAGTCCATTAAGGTACTTATTAGATCGAATAATAGATCGAATAAAACCCCTTTGCCGTATCCGGACAAATAACATGTCAACATATTTGATGAATAAACTGAGACCAATTAACCAACTAACAAAACTACTTATTACAAATAATATCTTGTTGTTGCATCGAAACATATAAATGTTGGCTGATCTGGCTAACATTGAACTTGGTAACATGAAATGGTAGAATAATGGAAAAATGAGATTATTCAGGAATACAAGTTGAGTGCTGAAACTTTGCAGTGAATTGTAAGAATCAAACTTATAATGATTACTCAAGAATAAATGAACAAAAAGATAGGGTAGAGTTAGGGCAGTTATTGTATGAGGTCTACCCAATAGTAGATACAGAGGCTTAGAATAGATCGATAGCAACATTATGAGCTGTCCCATAATAAAACCTGTTGTTGCTGCTACCCTCTTCACGGTTCCTTCTCTTCCTTTTTCCTTTTCCGTAGCTATAGCTCGGATAAGTAAGAAATAAGAGGACCCTATGGAGAATGTGGTGAAAAATCCATAATAGAGTCCGGCCACAACGACCGAATTTATTATCTTCATGTATAAATTACGTAGTTTACCTAGTAGAAAAAAAATCATGACAAACCTCCCTTTTGGTTTTTAAATTGATGTTCTATTAAATTGATGTTCTATTAAATTGATGTTCTATATGCAATCTATGCATTA